CAGTCTCAAATCTGTATTGATAGTTACATTGTAAGTGGTAGTGACAATTCCAGTAACAATTACATTTCTAGTTCCATTTGTGGTAAAAGTGGAAATAGTAGTAAAAAAGCCGGAAGGAGTATACGACAAAGTTCTACTAATCTGGATGTAACTCAAAAATACAAGCATTTGTGGGTTCAATGCGAAAATTGTTATGGATTAAATTATAAGAAATTTTTTAAATCAAAAATGAATCTTTGTGAACAATGTGGATATCATTTGAAAATGAGTAGTTCTGATAGAATCGAACTTTCGATCGATCGGGGTACTTGGGAGCCTATGGATGAAGACATGGTTTCTCTGGATCCCATTCAATTTCATTCGGAGGAGGAGCCTTATAAAAATCGTATCGATTCTTATCAAAGAAAGACAGGATTAACCGAGGCTGTTCAAACAGGCATAGGGCAATTAAACGGTATTTCCGTAGCAATAGGGGTTATGGATTTTCAGTTTATGGGGGGTAGTATGGGATCCGTAGTCGGGGAGAAAATTACCCGTTTGATTGAATATGCTACTAAAGAATTTCTACCTCTTATTATAGTGTGTGCTTCCGGAGGGGCACGTATGCAAGAAGGAAGTTTGAGCTTGATGCAAATGGCTAAAATATCTTCTGCTTTATATGATTATCAATCAAATAAAAAGTTATTCTATGTACCAATCCTTACATCTCCTACTACTGGTGGGGTGACAGCCAGTTTTGGTATGTTGGGGGATATCATTATTGCCGAACCCAATGCCTACATTGCCTTTGCGGGTAAAAGAGTAATTGAACAAACATTGAATAAAACAGTACCCGAAGGTTCACAAGCGTCTGAGTATTTATTCCAGAAGGGTTTATTCGATCTAATCGTACCACGTAATCCTTTAAAAGGCGTTCTGAGTGAGTTATTTCAACTCCACACTTTCTTTCCTTTGAATCAAAATTAGAACATTAAGTCCATTATTTTGAGCAAACAAGTAATTCGTTTATCGGAATACAAGTGAAATTGAGACGAATGGGTTTTCTTTGTTGACATAAGATCTAATTTTATAACGAATCAAAAGTCACATAAAATCGGAAATCTGACCCTTTTTCTATATTCCTGATTATTGATCAAGAAGTCTCTATTAACAAGATAAAAGATGAAATTCTTTTTTTCGTGAAATTAGGCAAATAAAAAAATTTTCTTCTCGTCATATATAATTAAATTAAAATCTAGAAAATATAGTATAGAATTTTTTATCTTTCTATAGCGTACGATAATCCTATTTTGACTAAGAATCCCTGCTGGATGGGATTCTAACAAACCCTTGAATCAATATAAGAATCAATATAAATAGAATCTAATTCATTAAAAAAAACTTTTTGCTTAGTGAATGAAATTCGAAGACAAGAGCAAAAAATGAAGAAAATAATATCTCATCCATATCCTCTCAAATTTTTCATGTAGAAAGATGAAAAACTACATTATATACTCACTTAGACTTAGATAGTAGATACTTATATTATTTTTAATTAATAATTAATAATTAATTCTTAATAGATATAGATATTAATAAAAGTTTTAAGTAGTAATAATTCCAATTTAGAATTATCAAATTATAATAAAATCAAATTCAAATTATTATAATATAAATACTATACTATATATATATTATATTATATTTTATTTTATTTATTATATATATTATATAAGTAAGAAGAGAAGATATAAGTATAATAAATAAATTAAATTATTTAATTTAAATATATATAAGATATAAGTAAGATCTTTATATATATATATATATATATATAATAAGATAAGATTTATATTATATTATAAATAATATTATAATAAATATAAAATCTAAATAATAATAACAGGTACAAATAGTAAATCGAGGTACCCATTCTATGACAACTCTTAATTTTCCCTCTGTTTTGGTCCCTTTAGTAGGCCTAGTATTTCCGGCAATCGCAATGGCTTCTTTATTTCTTCATGTTCAAAAAAACAAGATTGTTTAGAGCCGAGGGCGCAAAATATTATCTTTTTTTTTTCAAAACTGACGCTTGTATCATAACACAGATATCCATTTAGCTAAATATGGTATAAGAGGCTTCCGTCGAAATCTCCCCAAAATGCTATTAGCTAGTTTCAAATAGACCCGAATCGGCGAATAGCTGAACTGTAAAGTTGGTCTATCTATATACATGTGGCTATCTTTAGTGAGTCATACGAAGGGTGTGTTATTAGTTTAGATCTAACCAATTTAATGAATTACTCCTAAAGGTTCACATCAAACTAGTGCTAGTTGATGCGAGTTACTTCGGAAATAAACGGACTAAAGGCAAATTCATTTGGGGTATTCTCTCAATTCCAAAAAAAGCAACCGGATCAAGTATGAGTTGTCGATCAGAACATATATGGATAGAACCTATAACGGGGGCTCGAAAAACAAGTAATTTCTGCTGGGCTGTTATCCTTTTTTTAGGTTCATTAGGATTCTTGTTGGTTGGAACCTCGAGTTATCTTGGTAGAAATTTGATATCTTTATTTCCGTCTCAGCAAATAGTTTTTTTTCCACAAGGGATTGTGATGTCTTTCTATGGGATCGCGGGTCTTTTTATTAGCTCCTATTTGTGGTGCACAATTTCGTGGAATGTAGGTAGTGGTTATGATCGATTTGATAGAAAAGACGGAATAGTGTGTATCTTTCGTTGGGGATTCCCTGGAAAAAATCGTCGGGTCTTCCTCCGATTTCTTATAAAAGATATTCAGTCCGTCAGAATAGAAGTTAAAGAGGGTATTTATGCTCGTCGTGTCCTTTATATGGATATCAGAGGCCAGGGAGCCATTCCATTGACTCGTACTGATGAGAATTTTACTCCACGGGAAATGGAACAAAAAGCTGCTGAATTGGCTTATTTCTTGCGTGTACCTATTGAAGTATTTTAAGAAATCAGCTGAGAAATTAATGCTTTCTCGCGGGAGGGCAAAAAAGCAAGAATCCTCTTTTTCTATAACATAACTTAATTGAGGTTTCTTCAGAACATTCATTCGAGTCAAAGCAGACATATATGGAACAAGTATAAAAAAACCTTTTTGGGGGATCTTTTATATGTATCGAAATATACACATACACAACTCAATTATATATTAAATAAAAAAATAAGAAAAAAAGAAAATCTCATAATCAACCATTTCGAAATAAGGAAATTCCCCCTTTTTTGTTGTTGGAATTGAAACTTTAGATTCAGATAGATAGTCACGTTGCCCCGCGTAAGTGGAACGTGACTATCTCTTATAATGTAGCCAATTTATTTATGTCGTTTTTTGTCACTCATTTTTCACAATATTTTTCAGAAAATTACCTCAATTATTCTATCGATGACTACTCATAGTCAGTTAAATTTTTTCGAAATATTAGAGGTTTTTTTATATAATGATAGAAGAGGAGAATGATAGAAAAGGAGTTCTTTTGTCTCAAAATCTGAATACTATTCATATTCATTATTTAAAGTGGTTTTTCCGGGCGTTCATCGAAAAGAGATATATGCTTCGAATTTGACTGATTGAGATATAGGGAAACAATTTTTATTATATTATTTATTCATATATATTCATTCGAATTTTTCATCTATTTCCGTATTTTTTTCTAGATTCAAGGCCTAACCACGAAATCACAAATAAAAAAGAGTGAATAGATTCATAGGTTTGATAACTTGTAATAGAACTGATGCGTGAGAGAAATATTATATTAGATTACATAGAGTCGACGAATGAGATGGGTTCATTAACAATTCACAGATGAAAAAATGGCAAAAAAGAAAGCATTCACTCCTCTTTTATATCTTGCATCTATAGTATTTTTGCCCTGGTGGATTTCTCTCTCCTTTCAAAAAAGTCTGGAATCATGGGTTACTAATTGGTGGAACACTAGGCAATCCGAAACTTTTTTGAATGATCTTGAAGAAAAGAGTATTCTAGAAAAATTCATAGAATTAGAGGAACTCCTCTTCTTAGAGGAAATGATCAAGGAATACTCGCAGACACATCTACAAAACCTTCGTATAGGAATTCACAAAGAAACAATCCAATTAATCAAGATACACAACGAGGGTCGTATTCATACGATTTTGCACTTCTCGACAAATATAATATGTTTCATTATTCTAAGTGGTTATTCTATTTTGGGTAATAAAGAACTCGTTATTCTTAACTCTTGGGCTCAAGAATTCCTATATAACTTAAGTGACACAATAAAAGCTTTTTCTCTTCTTTTATTAACTGATTTATGTATCGGATTTCATTCGCCCCATGGTTGGGAACTGATGATTGGCTTTGTCTACAAGGATTTTGGGTTTGTTCATAATGATCAAATTATATCTGGCCTTGTTTCCACTTTTCCAGTCATTCTAGATACAATTTTAAAATATTGGATTTTCCGTTATTTAAATCGCGTATCTCCGTCACTTGTAGTGATTTATCATTCAATGAATGACTGAAAAATTATCTACCTAATCCAATTATAATGTTTCTTACTTTGGAGTTGTACATAAGCAAAGCATTGAAAATCGCTTTCTATTTCTACCCATCCTGGAGATTCATGCTATATTCCTATATATATTAATCGAGTCAAAACAAATTATTCCAGTAAATAACAGAATCGTGGATAGGAAACTCCATTAGTGACCTACCCAAATTTATTGTATAAATATATTTTCGGGATCAATGGTTGGACCATGCAAACTAGAAATACTTTTTCTTGGATAAAGGAACAAATTACTCGATCTATTTCCATATCGCTCATGATATATATCATCACTCGTACATCCATTTCAAATGCATATCCCATTTTTGCACAGCAGGGTTATGAAAATCCACGAGAAGCGACTGGACGTATTGTATGCGCCAATTGCCATTTAGCTAATAAACCGGTGGATATTGAGGTTCCGCAAGCGGTACTTCCCGATACTGTATTTGAAGCAGTGGTTCGAA